AAAGACTGCTAGGAAATAAGACTGACGGCGTACCTTAGCACTCATGCCTGCAGTCAAATCGATATAGAAAGAGAATCGAGGGGTCTGCAGTGCAAGGTCTGTGCGGGACTAGCAATCCCGCGCAGATCAACCCCCGGATTGAAATTTTGACTTCGGTTTCTGGTTTGCCTTTATATGATTATGACAATCGATTTTGTGAAAGTTGTGTGTTTGGCAAACATCATCGGAATTCTTTGAAGGCTAGATCATGGAGAGCAAGTCAACCACTCGAGCTAGTGCATGCCGACATATGTGGTCCAATGCAAACGTTGTCTCTCAACAAAAGTCGTTCTCATCTTTGTTGATGATTTCAATTGTTCTAGGGGTATATTTTCTTAAAAAGAAAGATTACGATTTCCTGTTTTTCTTAAAAAAAAAAAAAAAATTTCATTGCCTCGAGTCGAAGGAAGTATCGAATCGAAAGCCGGCTTCATAAGATAAGTACACCAACCCGTAGAATTGTTGGAAGTGAAACAAAGCGCTTTGTTCCCTTGGAATTCTAGGCAACAATTAACATTGCCTTGTTATGGCCTACCCCCTTGCCTTCAAAGAAAGGCTTACTGAACATGCACTTAATACTCAATCAAGTGAGACGTGCCTCCATTCGAAGTCACTTAACGGGAACATGCGCTTAATCAAAAAGACGTATCAGAAGGTAGGACCTGGCCTAACCATTTTTACATTACAGGAACCCCTGTTTACGACCGAGGTACTTAGCAAGGCTTTTTTACTCTATAGTCGTACTAAAACATCATTGGTTGAATTCATTCTCATAGCTGTCTTTTTTCATTCAAATGCTTTCTTTCTTTCTGAAGCCTCCTTTTCCGCCTCCTACGTTTTTCTCTATCTACTGACAAGTATCCTCCGAAGGCGACCTCTTTGAATGAAAGAAGGAGGGCCAAGCAGCATGAGAAGAAGTCTAATTGCCAGCTTCAGAACCCGATCCATCCACTGAAAGCGATCATCGAAGACACCGAAGGCATCAATTTGGGAACGCTGGAGGATCCGAAGATTACGAAGATCAGTGTCTCTCTTTCCCCACAAGAGAAAGAAGAGTACACTCAGTTCCTCAGGAAAAAAATGAAGATCTTCGCATGGTCTTACCAAGACATGCCGGGTCTCGATCCATCTCTAGTCCAGCACCGACTAATTCTCAAGGAAGGTGCTAAGCTTTACTAGATAGGGCAAGCAGAAGTTGAGAAAGATGCCTCCCGACATACAGCAGAAAGTAAAAGAAGAAGTCATGAAGCTATCACAAGCAGGCTTCATCAGAACGGTGGATGATTCTGATTGGATATACAAAATAGTTCCCGTTGCAAAGAAAGATGACGCGTGAGAGTCTGCATCGACTTTCGCAACCTCAACAAAGCGTGTCCAAAGGATGACTTCCCTCTCCCCATCATAGATGTCCTCGTCGACTCAACGGCCGGACATGAGAGGTTATCATTCATGGACGGTTTCTCAGGCTACAACCAAATCAGGTTGGCCGAGGAAGATCAGACAAAGACGTCCTTCATCACCATATCAGGTAGGGGGGGCACATTCTGTTAGAAAGTCATGCCTTTCGGTTTGAAAAAGGCCGGTGCCACGGGCGATGACTGCCTTGTTTCACGACATGATGCACAAGGAGATGGAGGTTTACGTCGACGACATGATCGCCAAATCGTGGGATCGTGAAGACCATCTCCTGAATTTACAAAAACTATTTGATCGCCTTCGAAAATACAGACTTCGGCTTAACCCCAATAAGTGCGCCTTCGGAGCTACGTCCGGAAAGCTCCTTGGGTTCATTTCATAGTTAGCCGGAGAGGAATTGAGTTAGATCCAGATAAAGCGAAGGCGATCATCGCCTCCAACAACTGAGAAAGAAATACGGGGATTTTTGGGGCGAGTTCAATATAGTCGGTTTATTGCACAGTTGACGCCGATCTGCGAGCCCATCTTTAAGCTACTACGGAAAAATTCAGATGGCAAGTGGAATGACGAATGTCAGCGGGCTTTTGGTCGTATCAAGGCATACTTAGCAAATCCGCCCGTCCTCGTTCCACCGGTGCAAGGCAAACCCCTGCTCCTTTACTTATCAACTACAGAAACTTCAATGGGTTGTGTCCTTGGGCAGCATGACGACACAGGAAGGAAAGAACGAGCTATATACTATCTGAGCAAGAGATTTACAGATTATGAAACGAGGTACTCGCCCCTTGAGAAGACCTGTTTGGCTCTTGTTTGGGCCACTCAGAGGTTTTTACAAACTATGCTCGCTCACCCGGTCAAGCTCCTTGCGCGAATGGACCCTCTAAAGTACCTTTTTTAGAAGTTTTTTGATTTCCGGGAGGACAGCTCTTTGGCAGCTTTTGCTATCAGAGTTTGACAAACCATATGTCACGCAAAGGTCCATCAAGGGACAAGCATTGGCAGACCACCTCGCCGAACATGCATTACCCGATGTTGAACCCCTTAGAACAGATTTTCCAGATGAAGAGATTTTGTTTGCCACCGAAGAAGAGAAAGTGCCAGAAGAAGCTGAATGGACACTGTATTTTGATGGAGCCATGAATGGAGACGGAAACGGCATAGGAGCTGTGTTGATTTCTCCAGAGCAGACCCCTTTGGCATTGAAAAAAAAAATTCCCCTGCACAAACAATATGGCGGAGTACGATGCATGCATTGCCGGTTTAAGAGCAGCGCAAAAGCTTTCAATCAAGCGATTGCGCGTTGTAGGGGACTCATTGCTAGTTATATGCCAAACCAGGGGAGAATGGAGAACTAGGGATGAGAAAGTCGTCCCTTATAAGGAATATCTTCAAGATATAATTGCCGAATTCGAAGAAGTCACCTTCTCCTATCTCCCCAGACTAGTATAAACGTGTACAAACGCCGCTTCTCAATCACAGGCAGAGCAAGCTACGGGTGGGATCATTAGCTGGGCTAGTGAGATTCCATTTCTCTGTTTTCGTCGCCCCGGCTTCCCGCTACTGGCGGGCTATACATAGCCCTATAACCCGCTTTCTGTTACCGGGTCCCGATACGGGACTGGGACTAGGCGAAGGTAAGCCGGATATGCTATGAAGAATGATACTCGAGCCGTACCTACTGCTACTAATGCCCATACTATGATACCACTACTACGACCATTCCATCCCGGTGCCGCGGACAGGTCAGCCCGCTCTCTCACTCAAATATGGAAAAAGATATGTGACTGCGACAGAACCGGCTCTACAGCTAGGTCTACTCCGCACTTATGGGACTGGATCACCGGGATCAATAGAATCTACAGGATCTACTTCTGTGTCTTGATTTGTTACTGGTAACTGATTTCGAACCGTTGATGTTGCTGGGTCACTCGGGGTCCCAAGCCACTATCCCCGTTGCTGCCTGCGAAAAACAAAAAACCTCTGGCCCCGCCTCTGCGGACCCCGACCTGATCTAATGCAGGTAAGTATCTGCTGCTAGCTCCACCGCTGCTGTGCCATAGATGGCAGTTCCACCGGTTCCGCTGCTCGATAAGCCACTGTCTATGCCTCCGGGTCTTGATGGCCGAGGTGCTTATGAGTAAGCCGCTGCTTCAACGAAGGATCTACTGAGCGAACTACTAAATCAACAAGATCAATCGTCTTTGCTCCCGGCATGCTTCCCCCGCCGCGGGAAAGGAAGTAGAGGTAGGGATAGCAAAGGAAGTAGACCCCGCTAAGGATAAGGAGGGTAGTCCAGTTACCACCAGGCGGATAAGCATCAGTCTTAATGCGGCCGGCGTATTAACTCATAGGAGTTCGATACAGTAGTCCGTAGCAAACAAAAAAGACTCTCCATAGGGTACGGCTCCCACCGAGGTACCGACCCTAAAAATAAACTATGCTAGGCGTGAGGACTTAGAAGAGGGTGGACATAGGATGATAGAAGAAAGTGGCGAGGGAAGACAAGCGACTTGGTACCAAGACACCCTACAAACTCATTTTAGACCCCTAACTATATGGAGAAATGAATGGAACAACCAACAAGATTACGCAGCGTGGCCTATGCAGTTTTGTTGGTATCCTGGAAGTAGTAATTGCGTGGCAATGCTAATCCTATATCAAGAGCTAGTGTTCAAAAATGATATGGAGAAGAAGATGGGACCTGAAGAGAAAGACAAATGGGAAAAAGGAGAGTTTGGAATAGCTGAAATAAATAAGAGAAAAGGTGAGAATGGAAACTTACTTAATAAGTTCGTGAACCATGCCGAAGAAAGACCAGACCTGTACCAACATATGTATCTGCAGCTGGGTTACACCCAAACTGAGACTGAGAGATGGTCGACAAATGACTGACGACGAAAAGCAAAGTATAAACTAAAGCGGTGTGCGGGCTAGAAATAGAGAAAAATAAATTAAGCTGCAATGAAGGAGTTACGTATAAAGGCGGAGAATCGGATGATAAGAGCGCGAGATCGGATTATTTTTGAGGAGAATCGGTTGTTTGTTACCCGATGTTACTAGAGAATTGTCGAAAAAAGCCGATTTAGCGCACCCCCGGGGGTGCGCTAAAAGCAACATTTCATTAAAAACTCAAAAAAACTCGGAATGAAGCAGATTCGATTGCGAGCCAAAATCATAACCAGAAGTATTTGCGTAGTAAATATAAAAAAAAAACCACATGCGGGAAATCGGCTGCGAGAGTTGTGCAAGCGGAATGATGAGCGGTCGTGCTTTTTGCAGAAGCAAGCACTCCCTTCCTTTTCGGAATCCATAACCACCAGTCGTAGCGGAGGAAGCTGCAGTCAGTCGCTTCTCCCGGGGCCCCGAACTGGATCTTTTCTTTCTCGAGCGCAGTCAAAAGATATACGGGGTTGAGGGGTTTCACACTAGCCATTCCTGGACTGAACCGACTTTTTGAATAAAACAACGAACATTCAAGGAAGGAACAGTTTCACATGCAAAAAGCGAGTTGAAGTAGGCACTTCACACTAACCCATTCAATCAAA